AAAAAATCATAAAAATTATGAAAAAAGCGAGGGTTTCTAGATTTTATGGAATGGAAATCAGGAATTAAATTCATTATAGGACTTATTCTATCTCTTTTAGAAGATACTATGCCGCCACTCGGACTCGAACCGAGATGCTCTAGCACTGCTTCCTAAGAGCAGCGTGTCTACCGATTTCACCATAGCGGCTTGCTCGAAATCATAATAACCCATTTTTTATTCAATCGTCGAGATTGAAGGTGAAGGGGTCAATTCAATGTAAAATGTAAAATTTTTAAGGAAACATTTTATTTTAATTGATGAATAAAAACTTGTTGAAATAGCAATTTGACGGTTCAAAAGGAATCTTTATTATTTATCGTATATTTATTTATATATCATATTTAATCAGTTCGTCAATAGAGATTTTTTAGTTTATGTTTTCCTAAAAGAGAACTCCTTTATTGTAAAGAAACTAACTAGTTGTAACTTCAATTCATAGATAAAATTCAACAAAACAAAAAAGGGAAAAGGGGTTCTTTATCATTTTCATTTTTAATGATTCATTTCTCATTCTTTTGTATGATTTTTATGAATCCATAAAAAAATGCTTATCAATTGAATGAATAAATGAATGAAAAAAAAATATGATTTTTAGAGATCACAATTTCCACATCCAAGGATTTCAAAAGATTTATGTAATTTGGATAGCTTTGTATTAATCGTTAGGATTTTGCGTTTTAAGGATTTATCAAACTAACTAGATATTGGGTTGTACACGTTACGTTATAGAAAAAGCGTTTCGATTCCTGTCATAATTGGACCATACTTCAAAAGAGTATTTCGAATTTTGAATTATAAAAATATGTCTTGATTCATCTTCTTCTACAAACATAGGATTGTTTTAGATCACTTAAAATTGATACATTATTTGTATATCCACTAAATTAGAAAGGGGTTTTCTCAAGTGGGTTGAAAACAAGGGAAGGATATAGAGTAATTCAGAGAAATAATAATTCATAAAGTTACAAAATTGAAACTCAATTTAATGGATTAGTTTCGACAACCCAGTTAAAGCTCTTATGTATGTGCTCCCATATAGTATAAATATGAAAATTATTAATTATTATTATATTATTTCTATTATTTATTATTTAAAATTATTTAAATATTATTTATTATTTTATTATTTAATATTTAATTTAATTATTTATCATTAAAAATTCAAAAAATTGAATTGAATATGAATATTAGAAAATATTATAAAAATAACAAATTATTATAACACTAACATAACAAATGGGCGATGGGGAAAATAAGAATCCCCACCCCGGAAATGAAGAAAAAAGATAGTCAAAAATTCAAAAAAGAAAACCTTTGTATCTTATTCGAGTTAAACCAATTCAGATTACTCCAAATTTATTTGTCGTACAAAAAAACTTTTTGAATTACCCGTAGAAAGAGATTTCGCTAATGAAAAAGCTTTCAACGCCGCCCAATATCCTTTCTTTTTCCAAACATTTTTTCGAATACGCTTTTTTGATGTAGAAGTACGTTTTTTTGGAACTGCCATTCAAAAAAAAAGGTTATTCAGTGCTATAGTTGGATGTCAAAGACATCTATTTCTTTTTATTTTTAAAATAAAAAAATGATCGGGCTTTTTATGTCATTATTTATCTATTCCTATCCTATAGATTTTATAGATTATAACTATATATATACTACTATACAAATATATACTATACAAAACAAATTTTATACAAATTTCATAAAAAAAAAAATGAATAGAGATGGGAAAATCACATAAAAGGTTTCTATTCTATAACAAAAAAAACAAAACAATATGATATAACCTTTTTATTTAGATTCCATACACTATCCAGAAAAAAAAAGAAGAATTTGTATTTAATTTATTGGTACCTTTCTTTTTTATATCTTCATTCAAATCGATAGGATATAGGATAGATTAGGATCTATATCTATTATGATATATAAATCGAATTGATGAAATCAAAAAAACGTAAAAAAAGGTCTTTTCTTTTCTATACTCTGCCTATTTTTTGTCGTCCTACGTTTAGAATTTATCCATCTCCATTTAAAATTTATACATAAAAAATACATCAAAATCAAAAGTCTAAAAAACCATTTTATCTTTTATCGAACTAGGCAAACTTGAATTTTTTTTTCTATTAATTGGTCAAGCTCGAAGAGACAGTATGCCCAATTTTGATGCCCAATTTTGATTTTCAATAAAATTCGAATGAGACTCGTAGTTAATCGATACATAGAAAAAAAAGAATATTTTATTATTTTATTATATTAATATTACAATTACATAGTCATTTTTACTTTAATTATATAGAAATGTAAATGGAAATAGAAAGTAATTAATTGAGAAAGATTAACAAATCAAGAATAGAAAATTCGAGTTAACTTTGTAATATCTTGATTTTTTTATTGCTCCCTTTCAATCATTCAATCAAAAGAGATAAGAGCCGGTGAATCAGAAACGATTAATTAA